ATCTGTATCTTCAATTTTTGGAAACTTATAAAGCTCTTCTCTTAAGCCCTGATCAATGAACCGACAAAATCCTTCAAATTGTATCTCATTAAATCCCGGTATTGTAGACATTCCCTCATTTCTATCCAACAGCATTTTGAATTTCCCTTTATTGAAAATAAGAAATTCCATTATTGGATCGGTCTTCATGCAATGCAATTCTATGGATCGATCTGGCAATGATAGAATTTCTATTCTGTTTACAGAATCACATAAAATTTTCTCTAACTCCAGATAAGAATAGGCACTTATGAAATACATATGAACAGAGGAATAAAGAGAATTTGATACTCAAATTGGCATAGAATTTGTAAGCGATACAACTGGAAAAGAATTCAGATATTCTACTTCCCTTAGACTTAAGGTAAGGGAGTTTTTTTTGTATAGAATAGCGCAACAACACAAAAAAAAGTGATTCAATTTCTATCATTATTATGATATTTCATATTCCAATACAATTGGATACCAGTCAAATAAAGAGTTTTGAACTTGATATCTTCAATGAAATAAAGACCAAACAAATAATGAGAAATAAAATCAAATAGAAGATATACTATGCCTTTACTATTTTGAGTGCTTTTTTTTGTACTAGAGTTCGTATTTTTTTATATTCATATATATTATTTATATTCATAATATATAATAAATACATATATTCATATATAATATAATAGATAGATTGAAAGATTGAAATACATAACAGAAGAAGGCTTATTAAACATAGATGGATAAGATCGAAGTCTAACTATCTATATATATCGCCTCTTTCCAGTTCTATTCTGAACAGCACATGTTGTGTGCTATGCAAATTTATATTTTGTCTATTTCCCTTTTCATTGACTCGTTTTCATTGACTAGAAAATCTTCTATAGAACTCATCGAACGATAAGCTATTCAATTAGGTATCTGTTGAAGAATTTATGTTCTGGGGTTTACATATACTCATAATTGTTGTTATAATTGAAATTGAGAAAGATTTTTTTTTTAAAGAATGAATCGGATTCAGATTAATTACGTATCTCTATCTAGTTCAATTTACTTATAGCATTAAGGAAATACTCTTTTTGATTGCAATTCAAGACTCGTTCATGAATTCACAGAAAAGAATTTTTGGTTCAAATTTGTCCTATTCCTTTTGTGACTTCAGTCACATTTAGTTTTTCATTTCAATAGAAACGGGAAAGAATTTAGATAGTACGTGTTTTGATATATTATACAAAACGAATTTGAAGGGATAGATCCAATCCAACCAAAAAAGGAAGGATTTATTTCTTTGATTTAAGCAAAGGAATGGGATTTAAATAAAAAAAAAGAAGTGGAGTGTGCCCTCTCTCCCCCCCAAAAAAAAGGGCATTTTCGCATGTATTTGAGAGTGCCTTGGCGGCATGGCCGAGTGGTAAGGCGGGGGACTGCAAATCCTTTTTCCCCAGTTCAAATCTGGGTGCCGCCTGATCAACAAAAGACGCAAAATACCTTATTCCATTTTCCTCATCTAACTTGTTCAATTTGTTGCCAACAGAAGCACGCGAAGAAAAAGGACTCTTGCTACTTCTGTGATTCAAAACATTCTGGGGGTTCGGTTCTCTAACGTGCTGTAATTTCTTGAATTTCTTGCATCTAGGATGCAAGGAAAGTTTCTAGTAGTAATAAAAAATGAAATAAAAAAAAAAAAAAAAGAATCGCGAATTGCTAAATCTTGATATACTTTTGGATATACTTTACTTGAGATAATAATCCTTACAATACTAATGTATTGTCTACTCACTGGATTTTGAATTCGATTGGATAGGAATACAGGAAATCAATTAGTAGTTATGGAAGGGGCGGAGGAGACTTTGGGTACGAATTTATGTAAATTTGTGAGTACTCAGGAATTCAATCAATCTAATACCGCTTGAGTGGAGAATTTTACAGATTTTACATATCAAATAGACAAATATAGAAAAAAAATAGAGTAAAAAAAAATTCTTTCTTTTAGTTTTGTTTTGGTAAGACCCAATTTTTAGACTTTTGACTTAATGAAGAATAACAAAAGAAAGAGTAGGTCTTATTTACATCTTATTCAAATTTTCTTGAGACGTCTAAGTCAAGGGTTTACCTACGTATTTTGTTTTTACTTAATCTTTTCCGATTCTAATAGCAATCATCTAAGTGGGTCTTATACTTAAAATGAAATTCATTTTAATTGGCTTTTTGGACTGTTTCTTTCAGCAAAAGTATTGGACAAACCTCTTTTTTTATTCTTTTTGACTCTTCTCCATTCATTCTGCTATTATTATTGAATAATAATGGAAAAATTTATTCATAGAACTAGGGGACATAATTGACATGGATATAGTAAGTCTCGCTTGGGCTGCTTTAATGGTAGTCTTTACATTTTCCCTTTCCCTTGTAGTATGGGGAAGAAGTGGACTCTAGACTAGAGGTACTACTTACTAATTGAATTGAGTTGATAAAGAAAACTGTAGTAATTTAGATCGTTCTACAAAGACTTTTTTATTTTTTTACTATTTCAATTTGAAATTGAATTGGTACGTTATGGACATTCCATAGAGTTATAATGAATATCTAGATTAGTCTTCTATATCTTTATACAGTAGAACTTTAGACACTAAAATAAAAAAAAAAATCGATAGAATAATAGAAAGAACTATATAATTATAGTTCTTTCTACTATTCCGCTCTTATAGAAAATACTACGGATTCTAGTCCACTCATTTCATCTAAGCCGCGAAATTGGACTCTGTTTCCATTTTTTTTTTGCAATCATTTAATTTATGAAAACTAAGAAGTCCAATTTGATTCAAATTAATCACTTTGACTAACAGTTTTTACGTATATTATAAACAAAAAAGCAGTAGGAACTAGAATGAAGAGTGCAGTAGCAATAAATGCGAGAATATTTACTTCCATAAGATCGTCGTTTCGTTTTTCTTTACTTCGCAATAACTTCGGGATTTAATCCCATAGAAATGATCAACCTTTCCCCTCGAAATTCAATGGGTGGATTTCAAGTCGATGATATCGAATTAGAGTAATATTTTGAATAACAATATCTGAGTTATTAAATCGATTCGTCGTCGAAAATGGAATAGTATAACACAGAAAGATCTTTTATCCATAGCAAATTCCAAAAAAGGATTCTTAACCCAATCGAGAAGTTCTTGACTTTCTTTCTTATCATTTTTGCCGTTCTTTCTTTTCTATAAAGAAAAACTATTGTCTTTTTTGTACAATCATCTGACAAAGTAGTATCTAAATATAATCGCCCTTACACTTATATTGGTTACAAACAAACCCAAACAAAGAATAGAAGTGAAATAGCCAAATCAAGAAAAAGGCATTAAGTTCAAAACTCCTTTTACTGATACGAATCTAATCTTATTGGATTAGAAAACAAAAATGTGATAAAGACAAGTTCCCAGGAAAACGTCAAAATAAAAAAAAAAAAAAGATCGAATATTCTACCAAATTCAAAATTCCTTTTATAGAAAAATTCACTTTTTTTTTAGAGTTTGTTGTGTCTTCGATAGAAAACCTTACCATATTCAAAATATATTATTTATTCCTTCTCTTAGACTGAGAGAGGTAGCATCTTTATTTTATTTGTTTGATCTTTATTTTTTATTGTATTAATATCTTCTTTGGTTGGGTTAGGAATGGGATGCATATAATTATATTAAAACTTCAGTGTGGAATTTGAATTTGAATGAGATAGGTTGTTTCAAATTCAAATTTTTCATTGAGGTTACACAAATCGAAAAAAAAAAAGATACTTGTCAGAGTAAAAGGATTCTATCAAAGCAAAAAAATGCATTTTGTATCGTACAAATACAAATTTCCATTTCTCTATGTCTTATAGATAAAGATATGGTTCTCTATTCAATTTCATTCATTACATAGATTACATAGACGGATCGCGAGAATAAAAAAGCCCCGAATTCAGTACGATATCTCTTGGAATCCAATCCTGAATGAATAGGACGCTTTTGGAATTCAATTATCCTATTTGTCTCCTCTTTCATACAAACAACAATACAAAATTAATGACAATAAAAAAAAATGGATGGATAGATTGATGTATTTTTGTATTAAATTATTGATTTAGATCCGTCGGGACTGACGGGGCTCGAACCCGCAGCTTCCGCCTTGACAGGGCGGTGCTCTGACCAATTGAACTACAATCCCAGACAAATGAAATAAAGTGTACAATATACATATTCTTATGAATTTCATTCAAACCCCTTCTTTATATTTCTATTTAAATTCGAAATTGGAATGGCCGCGTTGTAAGGGGGGCAGGTAATATATTGATTGATATTTCCATGGATATCCACTTTATAAGATAAGGCAGGGCAGGATTAGATTAATAGTCATCGCATCTTTTTTTGTTATTTCAAATCCAAATCGATTGCTAATAACTCTTTCACTGACACTGAAAAACGAGTCTTTTTTTCTTTCCATTCCTCTTTCTTTTTATTAGACTTTATACTTAAAAATCCTGATCTGAATCTAGATTATTAGCAAGATCCTAATCCTAATTTGTACGAAAAAAGAAAGCAAATCAAATAAATAACAAGTAGAGCAGAAATTTTGACTTTTTTCTGTATCAGGCATTAATTTTGAGAGAAGAAAGGTGTTATATCATTTCATGGCGGATCCGTGAATTATTGGGCCGAGCTGGATTTGAACCAGCGTAGACATATTGCCAACGAATTTACAGTCCGTCCCCATTAACCGCTCGGGCATCGACCCAGGAAGAATCCATTTCAGACTTATTAATAATTCATGATCCACTTCCTTTCGTAATACCCTACCCCCAGGGGAAGTCGAATCCCCGCTGCCTCCTTGAAAGAGAGATGTCCTGAACCGCTAGACGATGGGGGCACATTTGCTTGACTATCAGCAGACTATGTTCATAGTATGCTGAGTTTTTTGAAATTGTCAATATAATGAAATTG